TATTGCTTCAAGAGAAGCTCCCATCGAAGTTCACTATGAATCTTGTGGTACCTATCATGAGATTTATGGACACTATCTGATAATAAGACGTGTAAAAAAAGAAATTCTTTGGATATACATCCGAACCACTATTGGTCATATTTTTCTTTATCGAGAAATGGAAGAAGCTATACAAGGTTTTTGTCGGGCCTGCTTATCTGATACCTATACCTTATGGTAGCTAAGTTCAAAAATTCTATGACACCGGGGTGACTTTGGGTCTCTCCGGTTCAACTAGGACTCGAGTCCCTGACCTGACTTTCTGCGCAATTTAAGATCGAGAAAAGGAAGTTTTCCAATCATTGACTCAAATCCATTGTCGAATCCAACTCATTTAAATAGGGAGGTACGTATGGCAGAACGGGCCAATCTGGTATTTCACAATAAAGTGATAGACGGAACTGCCATTAAACGACTTATTAGCAGATTAATAGATCACTTTGGAATGGCATATACATCACATATCTTAGATCAAGTAAAAACTCTGGGTTTCCAGCAAGCAACTGCTATATCCATTTCATTAGGAATTGATGATCTTTTAACAATACCTTCTAAGGGATGGCTAGTACAAGATGTTGAACAACAAAGTTTGATTTTGGAAAAACACCATCATTTTGGGAATGTACACGCGGTAGAAAAATTACGCCAATCTATCGAGATATGGTATGCTACAAGTGAATATTTGCGACAAGAAATGAATCTTAATTTTAGGATGACTGACCCGTTTAATCCAGTCCATATAATGTCGTTTTCAGGAGCTAGAGGAAATGCATCTCAAGTACACCAATTAGTAGGTATGAGAGGATTAATGGCGGATCCCCAAGGACAAATGATTGATTTACCCATTCAAAGCAATTTACGCGAAGGACTGTCTTTAACGGAATATATCATTTCTTGCTACGGAGCTAGAAAAGGAGTTGTAGATACTGCTGTACGAACATCAGATGCTGGATATCTTACGCGCAGACTTGTTGAAGTAGTTCAACACATTGTTGTACGTAGAACAGATTGTGGCACTACCCGAGGTATTTCTTCAAGTCTTCGAAATAGGACACTGCCCGAAAGAATTTTTATCCAAACATTAATTGGTCGTGTATTATCAGACAATATATATATGGGTCCGCGGTGCATTGCCATTCGAAATCAAGATATTGGGATTGGGCTTGTCACCCAATTCATAACCTTTCGAACACAACCAATATATATTAGAACTCCCTTTACTTGTAGGAGTACGTCTTGGATCTGTCGATTATGTTATGGTCGGAGTCCCACTCATGGCGACTTGGTTGAATTGGGAGAAGCTGTAGGTATTATTGCGGGGCAATCCATTGGGGAACCGGGGACTCAACTAACATTAAGAACTTTTCATACCGGTGGAGTATTTACAGGGGGTACTGCAGAACATGTACGGGCCCCTTCTAATGGAAAAATCAAATTCAATGAGGATTTGCTTCAGCCTATACGTACACGTCATGGGCATCCTGCCCTTTTATGTTATATGGACTTATATGTAATTATTAAGAGTGAAGATATTATACATAAGGTAACTATCCCACAAAAAAGTTTTCTTTTAGTTCAAAATGGTCAATATGTAAAATCAGAACAAGTGATTGCTGAGATTCGCGCGGGAACAACATACACTTTCAATTTTACAGAGAGGGTTCGAAAACATATTTATTCTGACTTAGAGGGGGAAATGCACTGGAGTACCGATGTGTACCATTCGCCCGAATTTAAATATAGTAATGTACGTCTTTTACCCAAAACAAGCCACTTGTGGATATTATCAGGAGGTTCATGCAAATTTAATGCAGTTCCTTTTTCGTTCTACAAGGATCAAGATCAAATAAACATTCATTCTATTTCTACCGAAAGAAGATATATTTCTAGCCTCTCAGGAAATAATGATCAAGAGAGACACAAATTTTTGAGTTCGGATTTTTTTGATAAAAAAGAAGATATGATTTCTGATTATTCAGAATTAAATCGAATCGTAGGGACTGGGCATTATCATTTCATATATTCCACTATTCTCCGAGAGAATTCATATTTATTGGCAAAGGGACGAAGAAATAGATTTCTTATTCCAGTCCAATCGATTCAAGAACAAGAGAAAGAATTAATTCCACATTCAGGTTCAGGTATCTCGATTGAAATATCCATAAATGGTATTTTCCGTAGAAAGAGTATTCTTGCTTTTTTCGACGATCCTCAATACAGAAGAAACAGTTCGGGAATTACTAAATATGGGACGGTAGGGGCGCATTCAATCATCAAAAAAGAGGATGTAATTGAATATGGAGGAGACAAAAAGTTTAAGCAAAAATACCAAATGAAAGTGGATCAATTTTTTTTCATTCCCGAGGAAGTACATATTTTATCCGAATCCTCTTCCATAATGGTACGGAACAATAGTATCATTGGAGTAAATACACAAATCACGTTAAATACAAGAAGCCAAGTGGGCGGATTGGTCCGAGTGGAGAGAAAAAAAAAAGGGATTGAACTTCAAATCTTTTCCGGGGATATCCATTTTCCTGGAGAAAAAGATAAGATATCTCGACACAGTGGTATCTTGATACCACCAGGATCGGAAAAAACAAATTCTAAGAAATCAAAAAAATTGACAAATTGGATCTATGTCCAATGGCTCACACCTAGCAAGAAAAAGTATTTTGTTTTGGTTCGACCCGTAAGCACATATGAAATAGCGGACGGTATCAATTTAGCAACACTCTTCCCCCAGGATCCCTTTCGGGAAAAGGATAATATGCAACTTGGAGTTGTCAACTATATCCTTTATGGAAATGGCAAAGCAACTTGGAGAATTTCTGACACAAGTATTCAACTAGTTCGGACTTGTTTAGTCTTGAATTGGGACCAAGACAAGAAAAGTTCTTCCGTCGAAGAGGTCCACGCTTCCTTTGTTGAAGTAAGTACAAAAGGGCTGCTTCGAGATTTCTTAAGAATCGACTTAGTGAAATCACATATTTTGTATATCAGAAACAGAAAAAGGAATGATCCGTCAGGTTCCGGATTGATCTATGATAATGCCTCAGATCGTATCAATAAAAATCCATTTTATTCCACTTATTCCAAAGCAAGGATTCAGCAATCATTTAGCCAAAATCACGGAACTCTTCGTGTGCTGTTGAATAGAAATAAGGAATCCCAATCTTTTCTAATTTTGTCATCATCTAATTATTTTTGCATGGGTCTATTCAAGGATGTAAAATATTACAATGTGATAAAAGAATCAATTCAAAAAGATCCTCTAATTCCAATTAGTAATTTGTTGGGCCCTTTAGGAACAGCCCTTCAAATTTCGGATTTTTATTCATCATTTTACCCTTTAATAACTCATAATCAGACCTCAGTAGCGAAATATTTGCAGCTTGACAATTTAAAACAAACTTTTCAAGTACTTCAAAAATATTATTTAATGGATGAAAATAGGAGAATTTATAATCTCAGTCCATGTAGTAAGATTGTTTTGAATCCATTCAATTTGAATTGGTATTTTCTCCATCATAATTATCATGATAATTATTGTGAGGAAATGCCCACAATAATGAGTCTTGGGCAGTTTATTTGTGAAAATGTATGTATATCTAAAAAAGGACCACACCTAAAAGCGGGTCAAGTTTTAATTGTTCGCGTTGATTCTATAGTAATAAGAACAGCCAAGCCTTATTTAGCTACTCCAGGAGCAACTGTTCATGGGCATTGTGGAGAAATCGTTTACGAAGGAGATATATTAGTTACATTTATGTATGAAAAATCGAGATCTAGTGATATAACGCAGGGTCTTCCAAAAGTAGAACAAGTAGTAGAAGTGCGTTCGATTGATTCAATATCGATGAACCTAGAAAAGAGAGTTGAGGGTTGGAACGAACGTATAACAAAAATTCTTGGAATTCCTTGGGGATTCTTGATTGGTGCTGAACTAACTATAGTGCAAAGTCGTATCTCTTTGGTTAATAAGATACAAAAAGTTTATCGATCTCAGGGGGTGCAGATCCATGATAGGCATATAGAAATTATTGTGCGTCAAATAACATCAAAAGTCTTGGTTTCAGAAGATGGAATGTCTAATATTTTTTTACCGGGGGAACTGATTGGATTGGTACGAGCGGAACGAACGGGACGCGCTTTAGAAGAAGCGATCTGTTATCGAGCCATCTTATTGGGAATAACAAGAGCATCTCTGAATACTCAAAGTTTTATATCCGAAGCAAGTTTCCAAGAAACTGCTCGAGTTTTAGCAAAAGCCGCTCTTCGGGGCCGTATCGATTGGATGAAAGGACTGAAAGAGAACGTTGTTCTAGGGAGTATGATACCTGCCGGGACCGGATTCAAAGGATTAGTACCCTCTTCAAGGCAGCATAACAACATTCTTTTCGAAAAAAAAAAAATTTCTTCGGGGGGAAATGAGAGATATTTTCTTCCACCACAGAAAATTATTTGACTCTTGCATTTCAAAGAATTGATATGGTACATCAGACCGATCTTTTCTAGGATTGAATGATTCTTAACTTAGAATAAGAAAGAGGAGGCAGATGCGTCCTTTTAACTATTTGTTTGCTATTTGATTTGTTTTGGTATGGTCATTTGATTTGTTAACTTAATAAATAATTAAAAAATTAATGTAATAAAGAAAATTACGAATAGAAAGTAATGGCTTGGCTCGTCTATAAACGACCAATCTCCGGTAGAAGAGAAGGTTCCATTGGAACAATTATTTATTTCAAGGTGCCTCGTCTCTTTTTTTTTATTAATAATAAAAAAAAGAGAGAGAGAGAGAAAGTGTGAGGAGAAATGGCAAGAAGATATTGGAACATAAATTTGGAAGAGATGCTGGAAGCAGGAGTTCATTTTGGGCATGGTATTAAGAAATGGAATCCTCGAATGGCGCCCTATATCTATGCAAAACATAAAGGTATTCATATTACAAATCTCACTAGAACTGCTCGTTTTTTATCAGAAGCTTGTGATTTAGTTTTTGATGCAGCAAGTAAGGGAAAACAATTTTTAATTGTTGGTACCAAAAATATTGCAGCGGATTCCGTAGCGCGGGCTGCAATAAGGGCTCGGTGTCATTATGTTAATAAAAAATGGTCTGGTGGTATGTTAACAAATTGGTCCACTACAGAAACGCGGCTTCATAAGTTCAGGGACTTGAGAATGGAACAAAAGACGGGGAGACTAAACCGTCTTCCGAAAAGAGATGCAGCTATGTTGAAGAGAGAATTATCTCGTTTGCAAACATATCTAGGCGGGATTCAATATATGACGGGATTGCCTGATATTGTAATCATAGTTGAGCAGCAAAAAGAATATACGGCTCTTCGGGAGTGTATCGCTTTGGGACTTCCAACAATTTGTTTAGTTGATACAAATTGTGATCCCGATCTCGCAGATATTTCGATTCCAGCAAATGATGACGCTCTAGCTTCAATTCGATTAATTCTTAACAAATTAGTATTCGCGATTTGCGAGGGTCGTTCTAGCTATATACGAAATCCGTGATTAATAATTAATAATAAGATAAAGAAATTATTAGATTTTTGAACTCCATAGATATAGATTTATGGAGTCGGTTATTATTTATTATTTCCGAATCGCACAAAAGAGATAAAAAAAAGACTGTGTGGATATTGTGTGATTAGTTTAGTTGGTATACAAAATATACAAGTTGAGTGGTCAAGTCCAAAAGGAAAGGGTTGAATCAAAATAAGTCTTTATTATTTAAAGTAAAGTTATATTTCTGTCAGAGGACAAAATGAATGTTATATCATGTTCCATCAACACACTAACGGGGTTATATGATATCTCTAGTGTAGAAGTCGGCCAGCATTTCTATTGGCAAATAAGGGGTTTCCAAGTCCATGCCCAAGTACTTATTACTTCTTGGGTTGTAATTGCTATCTTATTAGGTTCTGCCGTTATCGCTGTTCGGAATCCACAAACTATTCCAACTGACGGTCAAAATTTCTTCGAATATATTCTTGAATTCATTCGAGATGTGAGCAAAACTCAGATTGGAGAAGAGTATGGTCCATGGGTTCCTTTTATTGGAACTATGTTTCTATTTATTTTTGTTTCTAATTGGTCGGGTGCTCTTTTACCCTGGAAAATCATAGAATTACCTCATGGAGAGTTAGCCGCACCCACGAATGATATAAATACTACTGTTGCTTTAGCTTTACTCACGTCAATAGCATATTTCTATGCGGGTCTTTCAAAAAAAGGATTAAGGTATTTTAGTAAATACATTCAACCAACTCCAATTCTTTTACCCATTAACATTTTAGAAGATTTCACAAAACCCTTATCGCTTAGTTTTCGACTTTTCGGGAATATATTAGCCGATGAATTAGTAGTTCTTGTTCTTGTTTCTTTAGTACCTTTAGTAGTTCCTATACCTGTGATGTTCCTTGGATTATTTACAAGTGGGATTCAAGCTCTTATTTTTGCAACTTTAGCTGCGGCTTATATAGGCGAATCCGTGGAGGATCATCATTGACGAGTTTTTGAAATAGTCTAGTCTTTTTTTGAACTTAAACTGAGTTCGTCCAACCAAGCAATGGATGCGCAACTCAACAAGATAATTTGTTTATACTTAGGCAACATAAATATACAAATACAACAATCTAGAATAATAGCAAAAAAGATTCAGCTATTAGTAAATGATGTTAGTTCTAAAGTCTAATAATAAAAAAAGGAAAGAGATCGAAAAGATCTTTTTCCTAAAATCCGGATTTGGTCCATTTTGATTTATTTATATCATATCTCCCTCCAATGAAAACTCTCTCTTTACATTGCTTGTTTTGTTTATTCAATTTCAATATTTTGAGTCCTATATTGAATAGGAATTTTTTTGATATCAATTTATGGCGTGTGAGTTTAAAAAAGCTGTTCTATAGAATGATTCCCATTTCAGTCGATTTCATTCAATTCAATGATTGACTAAAATCCAATTTTTAGAAATAAAAAATTGCATGAACTTAGCTCAATTAAATACTACTGTTTGTTATTTTTTATTTCTATGCAATGATTCGGCCTAATGAATTCGTTAATTTAGATTAGATCCATGTGAGATAATGATAAAAAAAAGGAAGAGACGAATTTACAAAAAACAAGATTCAAAAAAATGTGATTTTTTAGGAAAAGGGTTAGAATTAGGTATATGTAAGTTAATGGCTATACACTAACTCTTGCGCATCCTTTGAAGAAAAATTTTAGAATCCGATTGAATCTAAGATAGGAGTAGAGTAGTCGGTTTCCATTATGGAAGAAAGACGCGTATATGTGATAGTAGATATATACTAGTTATATATGAACTCAAAATATATCTAATCCATCGCATCGGACTGCTGTGAATTTAGATAGGGATTCCAATAGGAGTTCTTCTGTTTCGTCTTTGATTCGAAATTGAATCAATAAATAGATGAAATGAACTAAAGACAAATAATGAAAAATTCAAATAATGGGTTGGAAAACAGAAGTGAACGAACAAAGGTTGTATGTATGGATTCACAAAAATCCTGTGGATAGGAACTAAAAAAGAGATATGGAAATAGTTCTTTCTGAGAGTTCAATAATCAATATTATTACTTCAATTTTCAATTCCAAGTTTTGAGTTACTTCAGCTGGTTGAATCTTAGCGATGGAATAATTAACTCAAAACTCATTGGATGATTGTATCATTAACCATTTCTTTATTTTGGTGTGAGGAACTTATCATGAATCCATTGATTTCTGCCGCTTCCGTTATTGCTGCTGGGTTAGCTGTCGGACTTGCTTCTATTGGACCGGGGATTGGTCAAGGCACTGCTGCGGGCCAAGCTGTAGAAGGTATTGCAAGACAGCCCGAGGCGGAGGGAAAAATACGAGGTACTTTATTGCTTAGTTTGGCTTTTATGGAAGCCTTAACAATTTATGGTCTGGTTGTAGCATTGGCCCTTTTATTTGCCAATCCCTTTGTTTAGTCCTATAAATATGAGAATTCTGTATTTTTTTTTATGGATTAAGACTTACTCTTTGCTTTTTCAAAGTATATCAAGATTTCACTCCTACAATTACTTATTCGTTGGACAATAATACATGGGAAGGATTAATTTGAGGATGAGGAATTACCGTACTGACTCGCTTTCTTCCTTCCCCCTTTATCTGAGTTCAAAGGAAAGCCTTTTTAGTTTATGTTTATTTAAGGAGTATTGCAAGAACTGAGGTTTTTCGCCATTGACATGAGACCTGGTCCCTAATTCTAATAATGATCATTATTTTTGGGAATTTTTTTTTCATTGAAATGAAAAAAAAAATACATTTCTATGGAAATAGAATCTTTTTTTGATTCTGTATAGGTAAATTAAAATTAACAAAATAAATACTAAAATAAATAAAAAATCAATAATCAATATATAAATATACAGGAAAAATAAAAAAAGAGTTGAAAGTGATATAATACAAAAAGGGACAGAGTTCTTTTTTTTTAGTCCATCTAAAAGAAAATAGGAGATCATATGAAAAAAAATGTAACCGATTCTTTCGTTTCCTTAGGTCACTGGCCATCCGCCGGGAGTTTCGGGTTAAATACCGATATTTTAGCAACAAATCCAATAAATCTAAGCGTAGTGCTTGGTGTATTGATCTTTTTTGGAAAGGGAGTGTGTGCGAGTTGTTTATTTCAAGAATAGGCTGGATCCACCCAGCTGTACTTTTTTTGTTAGAACTAGGAAAGAGTGCATGATACCGCGAATTACTTCTGAATAAATTCAAAAATCATATTTAAGAACCATAGCATTTCGTGATTCATTCATTGGTATATCGACTTTGATTCTCTATTAACCAATAATTTGTGACCATTAATATGGTTAAAGCCAAACTGTTTGAAGTTCAGATGCAGCATAGTACTCTTTCTACTACTATGTTTAGTTTATAAATACATAGGTTATAAAGAGTTTTTTTTATACAATACAGAAATCAAAACGAATAGTTCGAATTTTTTTCGATATAAAACACTCATGTCGATAAAATGATTTGGGTCTTTTTTACAATGCCGAATTGATGACCTATGTATAAAGTGAGAAGAATTCTTTGGATTTGAAAGAAAAAAAAGAAACAACTTTGCTGACAATTACAATATTAAATATTAGAAATTTTCTATTAATTCTGAATTCTATATTATACAAACAAATATATATATTTGATTTGATATATTTCTATATTTGATATATTTTTGTCAGAAGAATCCTCCGAATATTTGAGTATTGGATTATGATTATTGATCAGTTTCAATATTGTGAAATATGAACAGAGATCAATATTTTGAAATAGGAATAGATAAAAGGGGGAGAGGATAGGCTCATTACGTGAAAAATAGAAAAAGTATATAATATATGGGAATTCATTCTCTCTCAATTAAGTAATTGAGCATGAGAGCCAAATGAATCGAAAGATTCATGTTTGGTTCGGGAAGGGATTATGGAATTTTGGAAATGAAAATGAATGGAAAGATAATCTACTTTCATTAAGTGATTTATTAGATAATCGAAAACAGAAGATCTTGAATACTATTCGAAATTCAGAAGAATTGCGAAGGGGGGCTGTTGAACAGCTGGAAAAAGCCCACACCCGCTTACGGAAAGTGGAAATGGAGGCAGATCAGTATCGAGTAAATGGATACTCTGAGATAGAACGAGACAAATTGAATTGGATTAATTCAACTTATAGATTTTTGGAAAAATTAGAAAGTTCCAAAAACGAAACCATTCTTTTTGAACAAGAAAGAGTGATTAATCAAGTCCGGCAACGGGTTTTCCAACAAGCTTTACAAGGAGCTCTAGGAACTCTGAATAGTTGTTTGAATAATGAATTACATTTACGTACAATTAGTGCTAATATTGCTATGTTTGGGGTGATGAAAGAACTAACTGATTAGCCCCTTTTTTACTACTCT